ACCTTTTGTAATTCTAGTTTTCGATTATAAAAGATGGAATCGACCAAATAGATATATAAAAAATGACAAAATTGAAAATACTGTAAGAAATGAAATGTCACAATATTTTTTTTATACATGCCAAAGTGATGGAAAAGAACGACTATCTTTTACATATCCCCCAAACCTTTCAACTTTTTTTGAAATGATACAAAAAACGATACCTTCATTTACAAGAAAAAAATCACCCTCTGATCAAGTTTCTACTGGTTGGAGTTTGAGAAATGAAGAAAAAAAGGAAAACTTAAAAAACGAATTTTTAAATCGAATTGAAGCTTTAGATAAGGAATGGTCTGTTGAAAATATACTGGAAAAAACAACTCGATTTTGTTATAACGAAACTAAAAAACAATATTTACCAAAACTTTATGATCCATTTTTGCATGGGATCTCTCGCGGAAAAATAAAAAAAATCCCTCCCTTCCAAATAAAAACCGAAACCTATATAAAAAATAATATAGGAAGATCTTCGATATCTTTAAACAAGATTCATGGTCTACTTATGAAGATCAATTCTCACAAATTTGAACAAATAATAAAAAAATTGAATAGAAAATCTTTGTTAATAGAGACAAAATTTTCTATTTTTTCCGAACCTCAAGAAGACAAAATTAATTCAGAAGAAAAAATAAAAATTTTAAAATTTTTATTTGATGTCGTTATAACTGATAACAATAATAAAACTCTTATAAAAAATTGTATTGATTTAGATGAAATTAATAAAAAAGTTCCGCGATGGTCATACAACTTAACAAGTGAGTTAGAAGAATTGGAGGCCGAAAATGAAGAAAATGTACCAACAGAACCTGGAATTCGTTCAAGAAAAGCAAAACCTGTAGTAGTTTTTACTGATCTCAAAGATAATCAAAATTCTGAGCAAAAAAATGAAATGGCTTTGATCCGGTATTCACAACAATCTGATTTTCGTCGAGAGATAATTAAAGGATCCATGCGTTCCCAAAGGCGTAAAACTATTATTTGGGACTTTTTTCAAGCAAAAGTACATTCCCCTCTTTTTTTTGATAGAATAGATAAACTTTTTTTAGTTTCCTTTGATATATGGGGGCTAAAAAAAAAAATTCTTAGTAATTTCATGTGGAAACTAAACAAAATTGAGAAATATAAAAAAGACGAAGAACAATCAAAAATAGACGAAATAAGACGGCTAAAAATTGCAGAAACTTGGGATAGCTTCCTATTTGCTCAAATAATAAGAGGTTTTCTTTTAGTAACTCACTCTATTCTTAGAAAATATATTATTTTACCTTTATTAATAATAATTAAAAATAGCATTCGTATATTATTCTTTCAAATTTCCGAGTGGCCTGAGGATTTAAAGGCTTGGAAACGTGAAATGCATATTAAATGTACTTATAATGGGGTTCAACTATCCGAAACAGAATTTCCAAGAAACTGGTTAACGGATGGTATTCAGATAAAAATCCTATTTCCTTTTTATCTTAAACCTTGGCATAAATATAAATTTCAATCATCTCAGAAGACTCGACTAAAAAAAACAAAAGACAAAGGAGAAATAAATGATTTTTCTTTTTTAACAGTTTGGGGAATGGAAACGGAACTACCGTTTGGTTCTACAAAAAATACGCCTTCTTTTTTTGAACCTATTTTTAAAGAATTAAAAAAAAGAATCAAAAAATTCAAAACTAAGCCTTTTCCAGTTTTAAGGATTTTCAAAGAAAAAACAACAATTTTCCTAAAAGTCGCAAAAGAAATGAAAAACTGGATTATAAAAAACTTTCGTTTTCTAAACGGAAAATTCAAAAAGCTTTCAAAACGAAAAAAAATTCCATTATTGAACCTGAAAGAAATATATGAATTAAATGAAACTAAAAAAGATTCAATAATGAGTAATCAGATGATTCATGAGCTATCTGTTCAAAAAAAATCCATGGAGGGGGCAAATTCTTCACTGAGCGAAACCAAAATAAAAAATTTGATTGCTAAAATAAAGACAATAAGAACTCAAACAGAAGAAATTTCAAAAGAAAACCGAACTAATAGCTGTAACAAATCATGTTATGATTCTAAAATAATTGAGTCATCAAAAAAAAGTTGGCAAACATTTAAAAGAAAAAATACCCGATTAATTCGTAAATCTCTTTTTTTTTTTAAATTTGGCATTGAACAACTTTATATAGCTATTTTGCTCGGTATTATTAATATTCCAAGAATTATGACAAAAGTTTTTTTTGAATCATCAAAAACAATTTTTTATAAATATATTTACAAGAATGACGAAAATGGAGAAAAAAAAATATCGAAAAAAAATACCATTTATTTTATTTCGACTATAAAAAATTTAATATCAAAAAAAAAAAAAATTAATTATGACCTATGCTCGTTATCACAAGCATATGTATTTTACAAATTATCACAAATTCAAGTTAGTAACTTTTCTAAATTATCAAAATTAAAAACTATTCTTGAATATAACATATGCATAACATCCTTTTTTGTTAAGAATCAAATAAAGGCTTTTTTTCAAGAACAAGGAATTTTTAATTATGAATTGAAAGATAAAACCTTTTTTAATTCTGAAGTAAATCAATGGAAAAACTGGTTACGAAGTCATGCTCAATACAATTTATCTCCGAGTGCATGGGCTAGATTAGTAACCCAAAAAAGGAAAAATAAAAAAAACCAAGACTCTCTAGTTCTAAATCCAAGTTTTACCAAAAAAGATTCATATGAAAAAAAAAAAATTGATAATTACAAAAAACAAAATTTTTTTGTGGCCGACTCATTATTAAATCCAAAACATAATTTAAAAAAAGATTATATATATAATCTTTTGTGCTACAAATCTATTCATTCGACAGAAAACATTTTTGACATATCTATAGGCATTGCTCTAGATAATCGTTTAGTCTCTTGTTTTATAGAAAAATATAATATTCGGGGTATAGGGAAAATTAAGCATAGAAAATATTGGGATTGGAGAATTCTCAACTTTTGGTTTAGAAAAAAAGTAAATATTGAGCCCTGGGTTGATACCACGAGTCAAAAAAACTATATTAAGACTAAAGTTCAGAACTATCAAAAAGTTGAGAAAATAATTAAGACGGGTCTTGCCAACCAAAAAAGTTTGTTTTTTGATTGGATGGGAATGAACGAAGAAATACTCAATCCTCGTATAACAAATTTTGAAAATTTTTTCTTTTCAGAATTTTTCTTATTTTCTAATACATATAAAATGAAACCGTGGGTCATACCAATTAAATTACTTCTTTTCAATTTTAATGAAAAAAAAAATGTTAATAAAAAGATGACTCTAAATAAAGAAGGTTTTATACCATCAAACGAACAAAAATCCTTTCGATTTTATAATCTCAATAAGGAAGAAAAAAAATCAGCAGGTCAAGGAGAGCTTGAATTATATAAAGAAAAAAAAAGAAATCCTGAATCAGCTCTATCACACCAACAAAAAAATATTGAAGAAAATTATACAGAATCGAAGATAAAAAAACGTAAAAATAAAAAACAATACAAAAGCAATACCGAAGCGGAACTTGATTTATTTCTCACAAGGTATTCGCGTTTTCAATTGCGATGGGATTGTTTTTTTAATAAAAAAATTATCCCTAATATAAAAGTATACTGTCTCTTGGTTAGACTAAAAAATCCAAGTGAGATCACGATATCCTCTATTGAAAGAGGAGAAATAAGCCTAGATATTCTAATGGTTGAGAAGAATTTTAATTTTGCTAAATTAATGAAAAAAGGAATATTGATTATTGAACCTGTCCGTTTGTCTGTAAAAAACAATGGACAACTTATTATATATAGAACCATCGATATTTCATTGGTTCATAAAAAAAAACCAAAAATAAGTAAAAGATACAAAAAAAAAATCTATATTGATAAAAAAAATAATTATGATTTCTTTGTTCCTGAACATATTCTATCCCCTAAACGACGTAGAGAATTTCGAATTCTAATTTGTTTGAACTTAAAAAAAAAAAATGCGAGGGATATAAATTCAAGATTTGATAAGAATATTAAAAACTTGAACGCAGTTTTGCATAACAAGAAAGATCTTGATAAACAGAAAAAAAACCTAATTAAATTAAAATCCTTTCTTTGGCCCAATTTTAGATTAGAAGATTTAGCTTGTATGAATCGCTTTTGGTTTAATACTACTAACGGAAATCATTTCAGTATGATAAGAATACATATGTATACGCGATTTAAAATTAATTAATGATAGATCCTTTTTACTATTTTAGTATAATATATAAGTTACGATATATGAAAACAATTGTATGTACAAATATGCGGGATTTTTTTTAATTAAATCTTTCTACATTTATACATGAGATTCATTTAATCAATGATATAGATATAAATCCGAGCGGATACATAAATAAATTAACATAATTCTCCTTTTTTCAATCTAAATTTCCACCTTTTTTATAAAATGAAAAATTAATAAGTTGATACTGAAATTCAGCGTCTTGTACAAAAAAACTACCATTATTATTACTGATCAGTAAAATTCATATCTTTCAATTCATATTAAAAAGGGAAGGATTTCTTTTTATGATAAAAAATGCATTCATTTCATTTCAAGAAAAAAAAGAAGAAAGCAGGGGATCCGTTGAATTTCAAGTATTCAGTTTCACTAATAAGATACGAAGACTTACTTCACATTTGGAATTTCACAAAAAAGATTATTTATCTCAGAGGGGTCTACGAAAAATTCTGGGAAAACGTCAACGACTGCTGGTTTATTTGTCAAAAAAAAATAGAGTACGTTATAAAGAATTAATTAATCAGTTAAATATTCGGGAATTAAAAACCCATTAAATTCCAAAATTTGAAATTTATTAATTTTTTATATCTTGAATTTGTTGATAAACTTCTTTTTCAACAATCTAATTCATGCCAGAACGAATTAAGGAAAAACTTATGAAGATACCAGTTACAGAAAAAGATCTTATGATAGTCAATATGGGACCTCACCACCCATCCATGCATGGTGTTCTTCGCTTAATCGTTACTCTAGATGGTGAGGATGTTGTTGACTGTGAACCCATATTGGGTTATTTACACAGAGGAATGGAAAAAATTGCTGAAAACCGAGCAATTATACAATATTTACCTTATGTAACGCGATGGGATTATTTAGCTACTATGTTTACAGAAGCAATAACCGTAAATGGGCCAGAACAATTGGGAAATATTCAAGTTCCTAAAAGGGCCAGCTATATACGAGTAATTATGCTAGAATTGAGTCGTATAGCTTCTCATCTGTTATGGCTCGGTCCTTTTATGGCAGATATTGGTGCACAGACTCCCTTTTTCTATATTTTCAGAGAACGAGAATTTGTATACGATCTATTCGAAGCTGCCACCGGTATGAGAATGATGCATAATTTTTTTCGTATTGGAGGAGTAGCGGCTGATTTACCTTATGGTTGGATAGATAAATGCTTGGATTTTTGTGATTATTTTTTAACAGAGGTTGTTGAATATCAAAAACTTATTACACGAAATCCTATTTTTTTAGAACGGGTTGAAGGAGTTGGGATTATTAGTGGGGAAGAAGCAATAAATTGGGGGTTATCCGGCCCAATGCTACGCGCATCCGGAATACCATGGGATCTTCGTAAAGTTGATCGTTATGAGTCTTACGATGAATTTGAATGGGAAATTCAGTGGCAAAAACAAGGAGATTCATTAGCTCGTTATTTAGTACGACTGAGCGAAATGACAGAATCCATCAAAATTATTCAACAGGCTCTGGAAGGATTTCCCGGGGGTCCCTATGAGAATTTAGAAAGCAGAGGCTTTGATATAAAAAGGAATCCAGAATGGAATGATTTTGAATATCGATTCATTAGTAAAAAACCTTCTCCTACTTTTGAATTATCCAAACAAGAACTTTATGTAAGAGTTGAAGCTCCAAAAGGGGAATTGGGAATTTTTCTCATAGGAGATCAAAGTGGTTTTCCTTGGAGATGGAAAATACGACCGCCGGGTTTTATTAATTTGCAAATTCTTCCTGAATTAGTTAAAAGAATGAAATTGGCTGATATTATGACGATACTCGGTAGCATAGATATAATTATGGGAGAAGTTGATCGTTAAAATGATAATTTATGCAACAGAAGTACAAACTATAAATTCTTTTGTTAGATTGGAATCTTTAAAAGAAGTCTATGAACTCATATGGATATTTGTCCCTATATTTTCTCTTGTATTGGGAATCATAACAGGTGTACTAGTAATTGTGTGGTTAGAAAGAGAAATTTCTGCCGGGATACAACAACGTATTGGACCTGAATACGCAGGCCCGTTGGGACTTCTTCAAGCTCTAGCCGATGGGACAAAACTACTTTTCAAAGAGGATCTTCGTCCATCTAGAGGAAATACTTCTTTATTTAGTATTGGACCATCTATAGCAGTTATCTCAATTTTACTAAGTTATTCAGTAATTCCCTTTAGCAATCACCTTGTTTTAGCAGATCTCAATATCGGTATTTTTTTATGGATTGCCATCTCAAGTATTGCTCCGATTGGACTTCTTATGTCAGGATATGGATCAAATAATAAATATTCTTTTTTAGGTGGTCTGCGAGCTGCTGCCCAATCTATTAGTTATGAAATACCATTAACTCTATGTGTTTTATCAATATCTCTACGTGCGATTCGTTGAAAAATAAACGTTTCTTTTTACTATTCCTTTTATTCTTTAAGTTAAAAAGTTAAAAAGCGAAATATATATATTTATCTTTCGGGGTAATCTTAATAAAAGAAATTTGATAGTTATATATGAGTGAAAAAAAACTGCTCAGAAATTAGCAGTAAAAAAATGTTGAATCTCAGTTCCTATGTAGAAAGGTTAAACGGAAATAAACATAAGCGTAAGAATAACTTTACCCCAAGGTTGGTTGATTAGTCATCCTGGCTTGAAGCGGGTTAAAAATATTAACCGTATGGCGTTTTCACTTTCAGTTATATAGATTAACATACATGTACTACAAAGGGAACGACAACTAGGTAAAAATTAGTGGATGGTTAGAAACACAAAAATACACAAAGAATTTGTAATAGAGATTAACAAAATTGACAAGTATATTTATGCAGAACATAAGATAAAAAAAAGAAGGTTAATTGGGACTTGAAATTAGTAGAAATGATCAAACAGTACTCCCCAATATTCCGATTCAGAGTATGCTCCTATCCACCGATAAATGTAATGACTATCAGAAACGAAATAATCCTTTATTTTTTAAGTCCACCAACGTTTTTTTCTAAAAAATAAAGAAGAATAGGAACGAAACAAGGATATTTTTTTCTTTTTTATATATTTCAAAATAAAATATAATTTCTGTCATGAATAAGAAACTAATAGGATGTCGAATTCTTTTTCGTAATTGAAACTCCCGATGGGCTGAAATATCTCGGAGTATTTTATTAAAGGATTAAGTTATTACTCAACAAATAGAAATGAAAATTTATAAAGGAGGAGATGAATTCCGAAGCGCTTGTTTATTATTATATATAAATATAATTTGAGCAGACAGAATTCCATTGGTATAATTCAGGATCCCAGATATATTTCTATTTAATCTATTTTAGAACACATCATAGCCACCTAAATAAAATTAATCTGGTCCTTAGATTTATTTCTGGCCCCCGAGGAGCCGTATGAGGCGAAGACCTCATGTACGGTTTTGTAATAGCGGTTAGAATAGTAATGTTATCACCGACTAGAATTATCTAACAGTTTAAGTACAGTTGATATAGTGGAAGCACAATCAAAATATGGTTTTTGGGGCTGGAATTTGTGGCGTCAACCTATAGGTTTTATCATTTTTCTAATTTCTTCCCTAGCAGAATGCGAGAGGTTACCGTTTGATTTACCAGAAGCGGAAGAAGAATTAATAGCAGGTTATCAAACTGAATATTCAGGTATAAAATTTGGTTTATTTTACGTTGCTTCTTATCTAAATCTATTAATTTCCTCATTATTTGTAACAGTTCTATACTTAGGCGGTTGGAATATTTCTATTCCGTATATATCGATTCTGGTGGAAAAGAATCAAATTTTTGGAACAACACTTGGTATCTTTATTACATTAGCTAAAACTTATTTATTCTTGTTCATTTCTATCGCAACAAGATGGACTTTACCTAGGTTAAGAATGGATCAACTATTAAATCTTGGATGGAAATTTCTTTTACCAATTTCCCTTGGTAATCTATTATTAACAACCTCTTTCCAACTCTTTTCACTCTAAATTAAAACTGAATCCAACCTATTCATTACTTGTTTTAAACAAGAGAAAGAAACAAAGATAAAATTATTCATAGATAATTACAATATGCTTCCTATGATAACCGGGTTCATGAATTATGGTCAACAAACCCTACGAGCTGCAAGGTATATTGGTCAAGGTTTCATGATTACCTTATCCCACACAAATCGTTTACCTGTAACTATTCAATATCCCTATGAAAAATTAATAACATCAGAACGTTTCCGCGGTCGAATCCATTTCGAATTTGATAAATGCATTGCTTGTGAAGTATGTGTTCGAGTATGTCCTATAGATCTGCCTGTTGTTGATTGGAAATTGGAAACTAATATTCGAAAAAAACGATTGCTTAATTACAGTATTGATTTTGGAGTTTGTATATTTTGTGGTAATTGTGTTGAGTATTGTCCCACAAATTGTTTATCAATGACTGAAGAATATGAATTTTCAACTTATGATCGTCACGAATTAAATTATAATCAAATAGCTTTGGGTCGTTTACCAATGTCAGTAATTGACGATTACACTATTCGAACAATTTTCAATTCACCTCAAACAAAAAATGGGTAAACTCAGTAATTTTATTAAAATTGTTGAATTATAGAATAATATTAAGTATTAAGGTTCATTATTTTAATACAATATATTAGTAATTACTTTCTTGAAATAGATAGGGTAAAAAAAAATTTAGAATAAAAAAGCAAAACTATCGAATAATTGTATCTACATCAATTCATATCTATTAGATTCTAATTTACCTCTCTTAGAAAAAAATTCCCCGGATAAATTAATAAGATCATGAAAAGGATTTCGATTTTTTTCTTATTTTAATAATATAATGGATTTGCCTGGACCAATACATGATTTTCTGTTAGTTTTTCTAGGATCTGGTCTTCTAGTAGGAGGTCTGGGAGTGGTATTACTTCCTAACCCAATATTTTCAGCCTTTTCCTTAGGATTTGTTCTTGTTTGTATATCTTTATTATATATTCTATCAAATTCTCATTTTGTAGCTGCTGCACAACTCCTTATTTATGTGGGGGCCATAAATGTTTTAATAATATTTGCTGTGATGTTCATGAACGAGTCAGAATATTCCATAGATTTCAATCTGTGGACCGTTGGGGGTGGGATTACTTCATTGGTTTGTACAACTATTCTTTTTTTATTAATTTCTACTATTCTCGATACGTCGTGGTACGGGGTTATTTGGACTACAAGATTAAACCAGATTCGAGAGCAAGATTTAATAAGTAATAGCCAACAAATAGGAATTCATTTAGCAACAGATTTTTTTCTTCCATTTGAACTCATTTCACTCATTCTTTTAGTTGCTTTGATAGGTGCAATTTCTGTGGCTCGTCAAGAAAAACTGTTCTAATTAGTAAAGATCAAAGAAAACTTTGTTTATGTTATGATATTTTTTCTGTTAAGTCAATTAAATTTGATTGAATATTATTTCATAATATCAATTTTTCTATTTGATATATATTTGAAATTTTTTTCCCTAATATAGTTTTTATTCGTACTTTTTTTATATTCTAGTTTATTGAATCCAGTGGATTATTTTTATTATTCATATTGAAATAAATAAAATTTGATAAGGAGTTGCTGAATGATACTCGAACATGTACTTGTTTTGAGTGCCTATTTATTTTTGATTGGTCTTTATGGATTGATCATGAGTCGAAATATGGTTAGGGCTCTTATGTGTCTTGAACTTATACTCAATGCAGTTAATATGAATTTCGTAACATTTTCAGATTTTTTTGATACTTCCCAACTAAAAGGGGATATTTTCTGCATTTTTGTTATAGCAATTGCAGCCGCTGAAGCAGCTATTGGATTAGCTATAGTCTCATCAATTTATCGTAACAGAAAATCAACTCGCATCAACCAATCGACCTTATTAAATAAGTAGCATAAATAAAAAAAATTATAGGTTGAAATATTCATATATAATAGGTTATTATTTACCAGGTTTTATTTGTGCAAATATAAGAAATCCAAGTATTTTAGCCCCTTTTTTATTTTCTAAATTGAGCCCGAATTCATTACAAAACTTCTATTAAAGGAAATCATTGCTTCATCTAGTATTTTAATATATTATTTAATTAGAAGTTTACTAGATTGAAAATTTCTGACATTCAAAAAACTATAGATCCTATGTCACATTCAGTTAAAATTTATGATACCTGTATAGGCTGTACTCAATGTGTCCGAGCATGCCCTACAGACGTATTAGAAATGATACCTTGGGATGGATGTAAAGCTAAGCAAATAGCTTCCGCTCCAAGAACCGAAGACTGTGTTGGCTGTAAGAGATGTGAATCTGCCTGTCCAACGGATTTTTTGAGCGTTCGAGTTTATTTATGGCATGAAACAACTCGAAGCATGGGCTTAGCTTATTGATACATTACCAAAAACCTCATTTGAATAAATTTTGAATACATTATATTTTTTTTATTGACAAGTACTCGTACTCAAAAAAGTGAAATTTTCTTTTTTATTTATATATTTTATTTTTTTGAGTACGCGTTCTTTGGACCTGGTGTATCTTGTCTTTACCACGAATGATCTTCCTTGGTTAACAATAATTGTTGTTTTTCCAATATCTGCCGGTTCGTTAATGTTATTTCTACCGCATAGAGGAAACAAAGTCAACAAGTGGTATACTATATGCATTTGTATATTAGAACTTCTTCTAACGACCTATGCTTTTTGTTATAATTTTAAACTGGACGATCCATTAATTCAACTATCCGAAGATTATAAATGGATCAATTTTTTTGATTTTTACTGGAGACTGGGAATAGATGGGCTTTCAATAGGAACGATTTTACTGACGGGATTTATTACTACTTTAGCTACTTTAGCGGCTTTTCCAGTTACGCGGGATTCCCGATTATTCCATTTTCTGATGTTAGCAATGTACAGTGGTCAAATAGGATCATTTTCTTCTCGGGATCTTTTACTTTTTTTCATCATGTGGGAATTAGAATTAATTCCCGTTTATCTACTTTTATTCATGTGGGGCGGAAAGAAACGTCTGTATTCAGCTACAAAATTTATTTTATATACTGCAGGAGGTTCTATTTTTTTATTAATAGGAGTTTTAGGTATAAGTTTATATGGTTCGAATGAACCCACATTAAATTTAGAACTATTAGCTAATCAATCCTATCCTGTCACACTCGAAATACTATTTTATATTGGCTTTCTTATTGCTTTTGCCGTCAAATCGCCGATTATACCTTTACATACTTGGTTACCGGACACCCACGGCGAGGCACATTACAGTACCTGTATGCTTCTCGCTGGAATCTTATTAAAAATGGGAGCATATGGGTTGGTTCGAATCAATATGGAATTATTACCTCACGCCCATTCTATGTTTTCTCCTTGGTTGATGTTAATCGGTACAATTCAAATAATTTATGCAGCTTCAACATCTCCCGGTCAACGTAATTTAAAAAAGAGAATAGCCTATTCTTCTGTATCTCATATGGGTTTTATAATTATAGGTATTGGTTCTATAACAGATCCTGGACTTAATGGAGCGATTTTACAAATAATCTCTCATGGATTTATTGGCGCTGCACTTTTTTTCTTGGCAGGAACAAGTTATGATAGAATTCGGCTTGTTTATCTTGATGAAATGGGTGGAATGGCTATCTCCATTCCAAAGATATTTACAATGTTCACGATTTTATCGATGGCTTCCCTTGCATTACCGGGTATGAGTGGTTTTATTGCAGAATTAATAGTTTTTTTTGGAATACTTACCAGCCAAAAATATTTCTTAATTTCAAAAATTTTAATTATTTTTGTAATGGCAATTGGAATGATATTAACTCCTATATATTTATTATCTATGTCACGCCAAATGTTCTATGGATACAAGTTAATTAATGTTAAAAACGGTTCTTTTTTTGATTCTGGACCCCGAGAGTTATTTCTTTCAATCTCTCTTCTTCTACCCATAATTGGTATTGGGATTTATCCCGATTTTGTGCTCTCATTAGCAAGTGATAAGGTCGAATCTATTTTATCTAATTTTTTTTATGGATAGTTTTCAGGAAATAAAAAAGCATTAAATTGAATTGTAATCAGAAATCTGTGGTCGTTATATTGTGAGAACCTTTTGAATCATTGTACTACTTGATTCAAAAGGTTCTTGATTAGTTACTACTAGAAAACTAAATTAGATTTCTTAACTTAATATGAAGTTATATATAGATGCTCTTCTTTTTTATTTGAATTACGTTATTTTTTTGTTAATGTTTTATTTAATTCGAGGTAAATGAACCATAACTATGTAAACCTATTCCTAAAAGATTGACGCCAAAATAGCATATCCAAATTAAAAGAAAGCCTATAGAAGCCACAATTGCAGAATTTATACCCCTAACATTCCTATTTGTTTTAATATGTAAATAAATTGCAAATATGGTCCAAGTAATAAATGCCCAAGTTTCTTTTGGATCCCAATTCCAATATGAACCCCATGTTTCATTAGCCCATACAGCTCCTGAAAGAATGCCGACCGTTAAAAAGATAAATCCAAGACTAATAATACGAAAACTCCAATAATCTAATTGTTCAATCAATTGATACCGATAATAATTTCTAGAAAAACTAAAATTAATGTTTTGTTGGAATATAATAGAACTTCTTTCGTTTATGGAGTAAAGTCCATAAAAAGAAAATAATTCATTTAATAATTTTTTTTTTGTAATATTATTTTTTAAAAAAGTAGGTCCGACTTTGCGAAATGTAATGACTAGAAGAGCTATTGATAATAATGATCCGCATAATAGAGCGCCATAGCCTAATATCATCATACTTACATGCATCATTAACCACTGTGATTGGAGAGCTGGCACTAATATTGCAGACTGGGGTATTTTGTTTAAAAGACCTGAAGTAGCAAAACCCTGAATAAAAATAGCACTTGGCGCGGTTATTGCGTTTAAGTGATTTTTTTTATTTTTATTAAAATAGGAAACCATATGAATAATTGAAAAAGCCCATGAAAGAAAAATTAATGATTCATATAAATTACTTAATGGAAAATGGCCTGAATAAATCCAACGAGTGAATAATAATCCTGTTATACCAAAAAATGTAATTAGGATTCCTTTATCTGATGAATCAAAAAATCCTATGATTTCATCTAAATTAACTACTAAAGTTAAAAAATAAATTGTCAGTACAATTGACACGACCGAAAAAGATATATGAGTTAATATATGCTCTAAAATTGAAAAAATCATAAAAAGTTTGTTAAAAATTAATAAATTAATACTAGGTTTTACCCGATTTTAGACAAAAGAGTCGGGTATTAGTTGGATTATAAAATTTATAATAGCTCCTTTATCAGATCTTATGCCGCTACTCGGACTCGAACCGAGATGCTCTAGCACTGCTTCCTAAGAGCAGCGTGTCTACCAATTTCACCATAGCGGCAACTTGTTCAAAACAATAGTAACAAGTTTTTATTCAACCGTCGAGATGCAAATTTAAATAAATAAGTTAATTTAATATAATTTATAATTGATTTCATGAATCAAAATTTGTTTAAATAGGGAGATTTTAGTTCAATTAAGATCTTTTTTTATCTGAGTTATTTTCAATTATTTTAATTCACTTTTTGTACTAAAGATTTTTTCTAGAATATAATTTTAACTAAATTAAAATAGTTGGTATTTCAACCCAAATACAAAAATCTAAATGCTCTTTATAATTTTTTTATTTTATATGATATGATTAAAAAAAATTATAATTTCAATTTAATTTATAAGTTTCATTAAAAAAAAAGTTTTTTTTCGAAAAATGAAAACTTCTAAAAAATCCTTAAAAACTTTAACTAAAATAAGATTTGCCTCATTGTTCAAGAGAAATAAAAAAAAAAAAAGATGTAGAAAAATATCTTTTTCTACATCTTTTTATATTGTACAAACAGTACAAACGTAAGATTTTTTGATCACTTAAAAATCATATATTATTATTTATTATCTAATATTCACTTATTATGGATAGATGCTTTTATAACATCAATTCCAAGTAAATACTATAAGAATTCATAGAAATACGAATTTATAACGGTATAAAAAGTGAAATATTTTTTAATTAATTAATTTAAAAATTTAATAACCAACCTATTAATTTCTCTTAAAGATCTTGTATTTCCTCTTAACGAGGAAATACAAGATCTTTTTTTATTATTGCATCAAGTTAGTTGTGGGGGAAATAAGAATCCCTTTTTTTGAAAAAATGGGAATCGCTCTTTTTTATCTTTTTTTATCTATATAATAATAATATTCTCGTTTTTTTTGTTCCTATTTATTTTTTTTTTATATGTATTCTCAAAAATTTGTTTGTAAGTTAGGCTAATTCGAATTATGCTAGTGTTTTTATTTATTTTGTTGTACAAAAAAACTTTTTGAATTACCTGTAGAAAGTGATTTGCCTAATGAAAAAGCTTTCAACGATGTCCAATATCCCTTTCTTTTCCAAATTTTTTTACGAATACGCTTTTTCGAGATAGAAGTACGTTTTTTTGGAACTGCCATTAAAAAATGAAAAAAAAAAATTTTCAGTGGTATAATTGGATGTCAAAGACATTTATTATTCTATTCTTTCATACTACATATTGAGTAATTTTTTTATGTCAAATTTGAATTTTATTATATATTATTTTCAAAAAAAAAAATTTTAAAGTTTGAAATACGTACGAGCGTGCTCATTTAATTAATATATACTGGTAGATTATATTATAAAAAAATTATGAAATTTCTTCACTTCATATGGAAAAAAATTAACGATAATCATAGTTCGTGCAAAAAAAACGTACTTAGTGTACTGGAAGACAATAACTAAATTCGATACATAATTAAAATGCACCCCTTAATAATTCTAACTAATCAAATTCAAATAACTTTTTTTTATTTTTTAGGTAAAGCTTTTTTAATATTTTTTATTATATAATTAATATTAAGTATTTTTTTGTCGTGTAAATCTTTGTTCTATTCTTAATATATGTATATAAATTATTATAATACGGAATTAAAATTCACTGTTTCTGTATCTGCATAAAATCAAAATTTTATTTAATATTAATAAAATAAAAAAAAAAAAAAAGATAAATAAACTTTTTTGACAGTAACTTAGTAATATTATTTAATCACTTTTCATTTTTTTTAGTTTAATCGATATTCCTTTAAAAATTTTTATGAAGGATTATACTAATTCGAAAAATTCTAAAAAATTTATATTTAGGTTTAAAATACTTTTTTATGGTCCCCTTTGAAAAATATACAACCCAGTGAATAAGAAATAAGAAATTTAAGAATAAAATAAAAAGGGTTTTTTATTTTATGGAACATACATATCAATATTCATGGATCATCCCTTTGATTCCACTTCCAGTACCTATTTTACTAGGGGCTGGGCTTCTCCTTTTTCCGACAGCAACAAAAAACCTTCGACGTGTGTGGACTTTTCTTAGTATTTTTTTATTAAGTATAGTTATGATCTTTTCACTCTATCTATCTATTCAACAAATTTTTATAAGTTGCATTCATCAAACTGTATGGTCTTGGACCATAAATAATGAATTTTCTTTTGAATTTGGGTACTTTATTGATCCATTGACTTCTATTATGTCAATATTAATTACAACTGTTGGAATTTTGGTTCTGATTTATAGTGACAATTATATGTCTCATGATCAAGGATATTTGAGGTTTTTTGCTTATATGGGGTTTTTTAATACTTCAATGTTAGGATTAGTTACGAGTTCTAATTTGATCCAAGTTTATTTTTTTTGGGAATTAGTTGGAATGTGTTCGTATTTATTAATAGGTTTTTGGTTTACACGACCTATTGCAGCGAATGCTTGTCAAAAAGCTTTTGTAACTAATCGTGTAGGGGATTTTGGTTTATTATTAGGAATTTTAGGTATTTTTTGGATAACTGGCAGTTTTGAATTTCAGGATTTGTTCAAAATATTAAATAATGTAATTTTAAATAATAGAGTAAATCTTTTATTCCTTACTTTGTGTGCATTTTTATTATTTGTGGGTCCTATTGCTAAATCCGCCCAATTTCCTCTTCATGTATGGTTACCTGATGCCATGGAGGGCCCTACTCCGATTTCGGCTCTTATACATGCTGCTACTATGGTAGCGGCGGGAATTTTTCTTGTAGCTCGTCTTCTTCCTATTTTTATAGTTATCCCTTCTATAATGTATATAATATCTTTGATAGGTATAATAACAATACTCTTAGGAGCCACTTTAGCTCTTGCTCAAAAAGACATTAAGAGAGGTTTAGCCTATTCTACAATGTCGCAACTGGGGTATATGATGTTAGCTCTAGGTATGGGGTCTTATCAATCTGCTTTATTTCATTTGATTACTCATGCTTATTCGAAAGCGTTGTTGTTTTTAGGATCTGGATCCATTATTCATTCAATGGAAGCTGTAGTTGGATATTCTCCCGAGAAAAGTCAGAATATGATTCTTATGGGTGGTTTGACAAAACATCTGCCGTTTACAAAAACGGCCTTTTTAGTAGGAACACTTTCTCTTTGTGGTATTCCTCCCCTTGCTTGTTTTTGGTCTAAAGATGAAATTCTTAATGATAGTTTCTTGTTTTCGCCAACGTTTGCAATAATAGCTTGTTCAACAGCGGGATTAACAGCATTTTATATGTTTCGGATTTATTTACTTACTTTTGAAGGACATTTAAACACTTATTGTATAAATTACAGTGGAACTAAAAGTAGCTCCTTGTATTCAATTTCTTTATGGGGTAAAGAAGAAAAAAAAAAACTTAATAGAAATTTTGGTTTAGTACCATTATTAACAATGAATAATAGGAAAAGAGCTTCTTTTTTTTTCAAGAAAACATATAAAATTAGTAATAATGTAAGAAATAAAACGTTTATTACTGTTGAAAATTTTGGACTTAATACAAGAATTTTCTATTATCCCCATGAATCAGACAATACTATTCTATTTCCGATGCTTGTATTGCTTTTATTTACTTTATTTATTGGAGCCATAGGAATTCCTTTCAATCAAGAAGGAATAGACTTTGATATATTATCAAAATTATTTACACCGGCGATAAACCTTTTGCATAAAAATTCAGAAAATTTTTTCGATTGG